ATTGGATCTAGTCCTCCGCGAAAAGTAAGAAATTCTGCGTATTTGGACCAATTCAAGGTGAAAAAGGGGGTTGCTCCTTCGGCAAAACTAGGATAAAGTTGAGCCAAAAGGTCACGATTCAAGATAAATTCATGAGGAAGTGGTATCTCTTTAGGATCAACTCCAGCGTCAAGAAATTGATTAATTGGTAAAGATACATGGATTTGGTGTCCTGCCCAAGAAAGAGACCCAAGTCCTAATAACCCCGCTAAGTGGTGATTCAACATGGATTCTACATCTTGGAACCAGGCCAATTTGGGAGCAGCTTTGTGATAATGGAACCAACCAGCAAAAAGCATTAACGATGCAAAAATCAATGCACCGATTGCCGTACAATAGAGTTGTAACTCACTAGTTATTCCAGATGCTCGCCAAATCTGAAAAAAACCGGAGGTTATTTGAATTCCTCGGAAACCCCCGCCTACATCACCATTCAAAATTTCTTGCCCTACTATTGGCCAAACTACCTGAGCACTGGGTCCAATGTGAGTAGGATCGCTTAGCCACGCTTCATAATTGGAAAAACGGGCACCGTGGAAGTACATGCCACTCAACCAAAGAAAGATAATGGAGAGTTGACCGAAATGAGCACTAAAGATTTTTCGAGAGATCTCCTCCAAATCACCGGTATGACTATCGAAATCGTGAGCATCAGCATGTAGGTTCCAGATCCAAGTGGTAGTATCAGGGCCCTTAGCTATTGTTCTTGAGAAATGCCCGGGTTTGGCCCATTCCTCAAAAGATGTTTTTACAGGATCCCTATCCACAACAATTTTAACTTCTGGTTCCGGCGAACGAATAATCATTAAGTCCTCCTCTTTCCGGACAAGACATACAAAGAGACCCGCCAACTGTCTTTTTAGTTAATCTTTGAAGGATAGATATTATGATTAGTCCTTTTCTTTACTATCTACCGCCCTTCTATATATATATATTTTTGTTTTAGTTATTCACTGGAGCAATTATATATTGAAGTCAATCCGAGGCAAGTGTTCGGATCTATTATGACATAAGGATTAGGTGCCTAACGGACATTGATTATCCTGGATAATTATTTCCCGACGTAACAAAAAAAAGATTTTTTTACGTTTTAATTTAAGAAGCTAGTGTATTTTTTTTAGGGTATAAGCCCCTATCTAAATCTACTTTCCTTGAGTGAGCATAATAAAAATATTTTTATTCGATTCCAAATTCCAAGAAACTCATTAGAATTATTAAAAAAATAATCCTGATATATTAGGTAGGAATATTTAGATTGCCCCTTTTTATTTGCTTTATTACTTCTGTTCGAGAGGCTATCCCTATTGTTTATCCTTATGAAATATGATATAAAATCGAAGGTAGAAGAAAGGGATATAATGAAATTCTTGATTCGATCTTCCTACCAAAATTATTTGATTAATGGATCAACAACCAAATCACCCATTTTAGGAAAATGGAGAGTGGTTTTATTCAAATTCAAAACGCTTCGTAATCTTCAACCAGTTCTGTGCTTCAATATAATTTCCCGGAGTAAGCGCTATAGCTTGTTTCCAATACTCAGCAGCTTGATCAAACCAAGCTTCTGCAATTTCCGAATCACCCTGTAGAATGGCCTGCTCTCCTCGGTCGGAATAGGCAGTTCCTTCCCCTAGAACCGTACTTGAGAGTTTCCTACCTCATACGGCTCTGAAATTGCTATCTTAATTTCCCCTATCTTAACTGAATTCGATTTCTCAAAAATCTATCCAATTTCTTCTTGGGTTAAGCAGAAGAAGTTAATTACCTAAGTTTCAAACCCTAATTTTGAATTTTGATCAATAATCAGTCTGATCTTTTCTCCCACCTTCAGAAGAATGGAGCATAGATAGACCTATATCCTTCGTTTGAATTTTCTGAAAGGTAACTATCTCGGTTTCGTGTCTTTCATATATGAAATTTCTATAGAATCCTTGAAAAAGACTTTTTCCCATAAGAAAGAAAAAAGAACTTACTATCTTTGGGATCTGATACTACACCGCTGCTTAATCCTTTAGTGGATCGGCTCTATTACATAAGCGGATTCCTAAATTTTGCCCCAGATCCTGGTATAATTAAGCAGTTTTTTTTAGTTGTATCGACCCAGTCGCTCACTAATTGATCTTTACGGTGCTTTCTCTATCAATTTGAGACTTTATCCATAGAGTAGTAGTATAGGCTCTATTTTCTTCTTATTTTGATTGTCATGAAGTGTTCTTCCTTCCTACAGCTGATAGGGCAAAATCATTGTTTTGACGATCCCTATGTAGAAAGCCCTTTTTCTAGTATTTACTAGAAAATTTCATCTTTTTTTTCTTCTTTCTATAGTGGAGATAGTCGCACGTAATGACAGATCACGGCCATATTATTAAAAGCTTGCGGTAAGAAGGGGTTTCGTTCTAGCGCCCGGAAATAATATTCCAAAGCCTTTGTATGCTCTCCATTACTTGTGTGTATAAGGCCGATGTTATATAGTATATAACTTCGATCATAGGGATCAATTTCTAGTCGCGTAGCTTCATAATAATTCTGCAAAGCTTCCGCATAATTTCCTTCGGATTGAGCCAACATCCGTTACGGTCGTTCATTCTATTCAAAAAATCTCCGTTCCAAAACCGTACATGAGGTTTTCATCTCATACGGCTCCTCCCTTCTGTACATAGTACTAAGCAAAAAATCTATAGAATGAAAATAGAATTAGTCCCACTCATTATGGACCGAAAGGGGCTGGTATTTTTCCAAGAAATCTCTAGCCAACCTTCCCCCAAGAGGTTTTTCTTAACACCAATGAATTCTATTAATGCTAGAGGAAAACGATAGCTCCAGGAATTTCTTTGTTCTCAACGCCTCCTATTTAGAGGAATTAGCCACTTCAACGACCTTTGATGGTTATAAGGGTATCCAAAGTACAAACCTGATGGTTGTTTGCTATCCCAACCATTTTTCCCAACCCTGATACCGATCAGGAAAGGGTTAATTTCTAACAAAGTTTTTCTGTTGTTGATTCCTATTTCGAGGTGTAGTGCTTTTCTCCACTATGCTGCCTATTGGTCCTAGTAGAGTAGGATTGGCCTGTAATACAGAATCTATCCTGTAGGTGTAACCTTTCGCTCAATACTCAAATCTACAATTAAAGCATCTAAGGCCACATCAATCGAGGATACACGACAGAAGGAATTGTTAGTTCACCTCACCTTCCCCAAGCGCGGGTTTCCTTTACTACTTTTGTTCTCTCTATGCGAACCCCCTTTCTTTCTCGTAAGACTGGAGATGCAGGTAGGGCCAAAAAAAAACAAAAAAAAAAAAAGAGTCAAATCGCACCATCTCTATAATAAGTAAATGCTTTTTTTTCCCCTGAGGTTGTCGGAATTATTTGCAATAAAATATTGGCTACAATCGAGGAGGTCTTATCAATGAAATTTCCATTTATACGGGATCTAGGCATAATTCCCAATCCATTCTATATAGAATTCTTTTCATTCTATCACAAAATAACATAAAAACATTTGAATCGATCCATATGCTCTAAATGGATAAGAGAGGTATGGATTTTCCGCTCAGCTCAAATTGTCTCTTTTTCCTTCTGTTTGGACAAGAAGAGATATGAAATATTTGAGTAAGATTGGATTTCATTCCACTTTCCTATTTCTCAAGAACAATTTCTCTCAGCAGCTATTTCGCGTTTTATAAATTATCCCATACCTTTTTTTTGTTTAGATTGTATGGCGTAAAGTACCTTATGCAAATAGAATTCTAGGGTTCCTTTATTTTCTTATGGAATAAGAAGAATTTTTCCAATAGAGCCATGGAATCCCTGAGTGGTTGTGGCTGTACCTGTACTGCAGGAATACGAAAACTCGCTATTCACTCAGTTTATTTTCCATAATAAGATTATGTAGGAGAGATGGCCGAGCGGTTCAAGGCGTAGCATTGGAACTGCTATGTAGACTTTTGTTTACCGAGGGTTCGAATCCCTCTCTTTCCGTTTCTCTTAATTCATCAACGTTACCGATTACAATGTATCAAATCAAATAACAATTTATTTTATTTCAGCAATAATACCTTTATTTAATAGAAATTCTCTAAAGCAAGTTACTTTGGTGTGTAAAATACACATAGAGGAAATAACAAAAAAGAAAAAAGATCCTAAGGTTACTCTATTTCTGCTAGGGGAATGGGAAAATACGAATTAAGAGCCTTAGGTCGATTTAGTTCGGGGAAAGGGGAAGGGGAAAAAAATTCTATGAACCTTTCCTTTTTCGTTAAGTTCAAGTCTGACGAGAGTAATATTCTACAACTAACAACTCATTTATTTTGAGACCGACCCACTTTCTATCTAGGATTTTTTGTACTAGTCCTTTATATTGCAATGTATCAACCGTCAAATGCTTTGGCAATTTGCCCGGATCGGATGAAGCAATAGAATTTTGAATCAGACGTTTTGATCTTTGGTTATCCTTCGTAGTAATAATATCTCGGGGTTTGCAACGAAAACTTGGTATATCAACTATACGACCATTAACTAAAATATGTCTATGGTTAACTAATTGCCGGGCCCCAGGAATGGTTGAAGCCATACCCAATCGAAAAACAATATTATCCAAACGCATTTCAAGTAATTGTAGTAAAACCTGACCTGTTGACTTTTTTGCTTTTCCAGCGATATGTACATATCTAAGTAATTGTCGTTCTGTCAGACCATAATGAAAACGCAATTTCTGTTTTTCTTGAAGACGAATACGATATTGCTCTTTTTTCCCAGAATGGAATTTTTTTTTCAGATTACTTCCGGATTTAGGCGTTTTTCTAGTAAGTCCTGGTAAAGCTCCCAGACGGCGTATTTTTTTTAAACGAGGTCCTCGATAACGGGACATGAAGACTCCTTTTTTTTTTATTGAAATTACATTTTACACAATAAATTTCATTGTATTTACATTACAGAATACCTCGAAATTAAAACTGAATTAAACTAAAGGATAAACAGAATAAAATCTACTAAAGTACCACAAAAAATGGAATTTCATCAACATGTGGATTTTTTGTATATATATTATTTATTTTAATGTTTTGTATCTAGCAAAATTGTAAGGTAGAATGACATAATGGACCCTGGATTTTCCATTTAATTCGGAGAAAAAAAGAGATTCTTGTTCATGGAACATCGATAGAGAAAAAAGCCGACTATCGGATTTGAACCGATGACCCTCGCATTACAAATGCGATGCTCTAACCTCTGAGCTAAGTGGGCTTACATAACAGAAATAGTGTAACAAATAAAAATATATATAGGAAATCCGTAAAATGGCAGATCTTAATTATTAATCTTAGTTATTAACTAGTTCGAAATTTGAGATTCTACTTAGAAAAAAAAAATACTAGAATTTCATAAAGATAAAGTTAGCTTGATATGCTTAACTAAACGATATTCTTAAATAGTATTATAGAATATATTGAACTTTTTATTTCTCTAACTCGCAAATCTATTTTTATAATAGAATCTATTCCAATTTCTATATTGAATTGGATTTCAGATATTTTCAATTTGATATGGCTTGTACGAATAATCTAATATAATACAAAGAATAATCTATATGAATAATAAAGCTTTATGAATAATAAAGAGAAAATCCGAATCTTTTTGCATTTTCATTCGACCTTTATATAGATTAGATTTTTGGAAATATTTTGTTTTTTTTTTTATTTGTTAATAATTTAAGGATTAATATTTCACTATTAATATTTCACTAAGGAAAAGATAGAATCATAACAAATGAAATTTAAGATTCTTATTAGAAAAAAAAAAAGAATGAATATCAAGCGTTATAGTATGATTTAGAATACTCTAAAAAAGGAAAGAGGGGGGGGGATAAAAACTTTTGGATATATTGATTCTGATTGAATTGCAAATATATCAACAGTAGAATCAATGCAATTCAGAATTGCAATAAGCGGGGTCTCTCGAATAGAGACGAGCTGCTAGACTAGGTTGAATAATGAATTCAATGATTCAAAAAAAAACTAAGAGATGTAAGAAATTACACAAGGAATCCGGGTTTCAAAGAAAAAGAAGGAAAATGGGGATATGGCGAAATCGGTAGACGCTACGGACTTGATTGTATTGAGCCTTGGTATGGAAACCTGCTAAGTGGTAACTTCCAAATTCAGAGAAACCCTGGAATGAAAAATGGGCAATCCTGAGCCAAATCCCTTTTTAGAAAAAACAAGTGGTTCTCAAACTAGAACCCAAATGAAAAGGATAGGTGCAGAGACTCAATGGAAGCTATTCTAACGAATCGAGGTGTAATTACGTTGTGTTGGTAGTGAAACTCCCTCTAAATTTGAGAAAGAAGGGCTTTATACATCTAATACACACGTATAGATACTGACATAGCAAACGATTAATCAAAGAACCCATATCATAATATAGGTTCTTTATTTATTTTTTAGAATGAAATTTAGAATGAAATTAGGAATGATTATGAAATAGAAAATTCTGAATTTTTATTAGAATTATTGTGAATCCATTCCACTCGAATATTGAGTAATCAAATCCTTCAATTCATTGTTTTTGAGATCTTTTAAGGATTAATCGGACGAGGATAAAGAGAGAGTCCCATTCTACATGTCAATACTGACAACAATGAAATTTCTAGTAAAAGGAAAATCCGTCGACTTTATAAGTCGTGAGGGTTCAAGTCCCTCTATCCCCAAACCCTCCTTTATTTCCTAACCATAGTATTTATCCTCTTTTTTCTTTTATCAATGGGTTTCAAGATTCATTAGCTTTCTCATTCTACTCTTTCATAAAGGAGTGCGAGGAGAACTCAATGGATCTTATGCTATTCATTAAATAGATTTCTTTTTTATTAGAGTATCGCCAAGGAATCTCAATTATTAATTAAATTATTAAGTATTATTAAGTATATTATTAAGTAAGCCATCCACAATGTATAGAACTATCCCCCCATTTCAAAATTAGGAATGGAATACTTTATTTATTTTTTAGTCCCTTTAATTGACATAGATGCAAATACTCTACTAGGATGATGCACAAGAAAGGGTCAGGATAGCTCAGTTGGTAGAGCAGAGGACTGAAAATCCTCGTGTCACCAGTTCAAATCTGGTTCCTGGCACAGAAAAAAAAAGGATTTACCGAATAGGTAGTGATACAAATACTTTGAGATGCATTGGGGTACATATTGGTTAATAATCTAGATAGTATACACTAAGTAGATAAATCTCTAAACACTTCTTTTTAGAAAAGGGTTAAAATCTCTGGTTCTTTATGGTATCGAAAAAGGTGAGATTAGGTGCCCTTTTCTTAATTTTTGCATTTCTGATTAATTTTGTATTCCGCTATTCCGAAAAATATTTTTTTTTTCTTGATAGTTACTTTTCTAATTGTTCTAAGTAATATGCGCGGTACAAAGTTCATGGTAGGAACTTCTTTAAGTCATTGTATTT